CCAACATAATAGCTCTGATATAGCTAGCCCTTTTAGGTACTTGAATATTGCCTAGCTGCTCGGGTCCATTTACGGTTATTGCTTCTGTGAACATAGTAGCTAAATAATCCCAACGTGTTACATAAGGCAAATATTGTATAATTGTTCGATTTTCCGCAATTTTCTCCATCCCTCTATGTAAATAACCCAATATTGGTTCACAGTCAATAACATCTTCACCATCGAGAGTAACAATCAGTCGAAGAACACCATGCATTGATGGGTGGTGAGGGCCCATATTGACTATCATGAGATCTTTTCTTGTAGTTGGTGCAATCATAAGTTTTTCCCGAGTCATTCTTCCATGCATTACTGAAAGTAAAAAGAAGTTCATCAAAATTTAAACGACTAAACTTAAATGGTATCACGCTTCAAATTAATGAGTTTTTATCTCTCGAATATCCAACTCGCCGATTAATTCTTTATAGCGTCCTCTATTTCTTTTTGACAAATAGGCCAGCAGTCGTTGACGTTTTCCCAAAATTTTTCGCAAACCTCTCTGAGATGAAGAGTCTTTTTTGTGCAATTCCAAATGTGAAGTAAGTCTCCTTATCTTAGTGGTGAAACTGAATACTTGAAATTCAACAGACCCCCTGTTTTCTTCGTTTTCTTTTTGAGAAATAACCGAAATGAATGAATTTTTTACCATAAAAAAATTTCCCTTTCCCTTTTTACAGATATGGATTTTACCGATCAGTAATAATAATGCCATTAATTTGAATGTGGTATATACAATAATATGATCCAAATTTCTTTATGAACTCCCAATTTTCTGAATTCAAATCAACGAATCCAATTTGAAATTGGATTCATTGATTTAGATAGGGATAAAAAAGGGGTTGGTACATTTTCGTATAAAAGAATTTGACTTGAGACTTAAAATGAAGAAGGTTCTAAGGTTCTGTTGATTCATTTCGAGATCTAATTGAGATATTAATGAAATGTGAGACAAGACATGTGATCCGTGTATTTGTATTTGTTTGCTTTCATATACCCTATATTATAATAGGGTATAGGATATATAGAAAAAGTGTATTATCCACAAATTTTCAATCGTGGATACAGATGTATCCTTAACATACTGAAACGACTGCCATTATTGGTATCAAACCAATAACGATTCATACAAGCTAAATCTTCTAATCGATAATTAGGCCAAAGAAAGAGCTTGAATTTCATTAATTGATTTTCCTCTCTATCAAGATGGTTATTGTCATGTGAAACTTTGCTGCTGTTTTTTACGTTCTTTTCATTCAAAAATACTAGATTTCTATCTATATCATTTCGATTCTTTGAATTGAAACAAATTAAAATTCTGAATTTTCTCCGATGTCTAAACGATAAAATATTTTCAGGAACAAGCAAATCAAAACGATTTTTGTTTCTATTTCCAGTTAGTCTTTGATATGGTGAAATAGCTTCATCCAAATTATTCTTAGAAACATATCTTTGCTCTTGGTATTTTTGATTAGTTTGATGCTTACTCTTATGAACCAACGAAATACCGATGGTTTGATACATAATAAATTGTCCATCTTTTTTTCCAGACAGACGAATGGGTTCTATAATCAATACTCCTTTTTTCATCAATTCTGTAAGAGTTAAATTCTTCTGAATCAGCATTATATCCAAACTCATTTCTCTCTTTTGAAGCGAGGATATAGTAATTTTTCTTGGATCTACCAGTCTAAGCAGGAGACAATATACCTTGATATTATCGATCATTCTTTGATTCAAAGTATCGTCCCATCTCAATTGAAAAAGCAAATAACGTTTCAGGAAGAAATCTAGTTCTGCTTCCGTCTTGCTTTTGTATTGTTTTTTCTTTTTCCCTTTTTTCATCTTTGATCTTGCATTACTTTCTTCAATATCTTTTTGTTGTGAGAGAACGGATCCAAGATCTCCTCGACTTGTGGGTTCTTTTTCTTCTTGATTTCGATGCTTTTTATTCGATGCTATCAAAAAACTTCCCTTTTCCTTTTCATTGATCTTTTTATTTTCATTTTGATTTTCACTACTATTTTCATTTCTATTCAAATTTAAAAGAAGTAATTTGCTTGGTATAAACCAAGGTTTCGTTTTATATGCATTATAAAGTAATACAAATTCTGGGAAGAACCAATGTTCCAGATTTGATATGGGACGCTTTAGCATTTTTTCATTCATTCCTATCCAATCAAAAAATCCTTTGTGGGAGTTTGGTAGATTTATTTCTGGAATCCTAAGATAAAAAAGATCTTTTTTAGAATTTTTTTGAGAATTATTAGTACGAATTTCAGTATTTTGATTCCTATTGGTATCGATCATGATCCAGGCCTCAATATCTACTTTTTGTCTAAGATCAAAATTGAGAATTTTCCAATCAAAATATTTTCTATCGGCCATTTTTTCCATATATAGAATATCCACCCCTTCTAGATAATTATTAATAGGGATGCTTCTCAGCATAGAAAAAAAGGTCTCTTTAGGCGTGTTATAAGAAATCTCTTGGTTCTTATTTCCTTGAAACGGAGATCTATAAAAAAAGCATTCCGTTTTAGTTTCATAATTAATAAATTTATATGATAAAAGATCATATCTATAGTATTTTTGAAAATTCTCTTTTTGATTAGATAATGAATCTACTTCAAATTGTTTTTGTTTTTTGGAATCAATTAATTGGTCTTTTTCATATGAATGCCATTTGCTTAAATTTTCCTTTTTAGCTATATGACGCCGATGAACTATATTTCGCCATTTTTCTGGTAGGAATCTAGACCATCTGATCTGAGATAAATCGTATTGATAATGTCCTCTTAACCAGTTTTTCCATTGATTCATTTCATAATTCGGAAGTTTCTTATCCCCTAATTTCGAACGAACCATTCCTTGCGTTTCAAAAGAATCCTTTATTTCGGGCTTAAGAAAAAAAGGGATTTCTTGATATTGAAGAACAGATCTTAATTTATACGAGTTACTAACTTGGATTTGTGATAATTTGTAAAATACATATGCTTGGGACACGTAGGATAAGTCATAAAAAGTATGTGAATTTGTTTTACTATTACTAATATTATCAAGTGACTTTTTTATAGTCGAAATAAACGGAATTGGATTTTTCTTTTTTTTTTTAATATTAATTATGTCTTGTTTTCTTTCATTATTGTAAATGGATTTATCAATAATTTTTTTTGTTGATTCAAGAAAAAATTCTGTATTCATTCTGGGAATATTAATGAGAGATAAAAAGATATCTGTGTATATTCTTTCAATGAAAAATTTCAAAAAAAAGGGTAATTTACAAATTATTCGAGCATTTCTTCTTTTTAATATTTGCCATTTTTCGAATCTTTTAGCATTATAACTTGTTTTGTTAGGACTAAGATTATTTATTCTTGGAGTTACTTTTTTTTTCTCTTTTTTGATTCTTTCTATTTGATTTTCAATTGTACTTGTTCGATCAGTTAGATCCTTCATTTTTTTTTCTGTCAATGAAAAATTTGTCCAATTCGGAGATCCACTTTGACTAAATGATTCGTGAATTATCTGATTGCTTATTATGGAATCTTTTTCTTCTTTAATTTCTTTCGATTCGTATACTTCTACTTCTCTTAATCGAAATAATAAAATTGGATTGATTTTTGAAAGTTCTTTTATTATTTTTTTTGTCAAAATAACACTTTTGATAACCCATTTTTTTGTTTCTTTTGAAACTTTTCGAAGTAATTTTGTTTTTCTTTTGAAAATTATTAGAACTCGAAAATACTTCTTTTTTAATTTTTCCATTTTTTTTTTGAATTCGTTAAAAATGGGTTTAAAAAAGGAAGGTCGTTTTCGGGGCGAACCAAAAGGAAGTTCAGTTTCCATTCCCCAAACCGTTAAAAAACAAAAATCATCTTTTTCTTTTTTCTTTTTCATTAGATCGTTCTTAGAGGATCCTACTTTCGATTTGTCCCAAGGTTTCAGACAGAAAGGAAATAAGATTTTTATCTGAATACCGTCTGTCAACCAATTTTTCGGAAATTCTGTTTCGGATAATGGAACCCCATTATAGGTACATTTAACATACATCTCTCTATTCCATTCCTGGAAATCCTCAGACCATTCAGGAAGTTGAAATAGGAGTATACGTCCAATATTTTTTGCAATTATGCATGAAGGTAATAGAATATATTTTCTAAGAATACATTGAGTTAGTAACATGCAACCTCTTATTACTTGCGCACATGGAATGGTATCCCAGGCCTCTGCTATCTCTATTCGCGCTTTCTCCTGTCTTTTGTCCTTTTCTTTTTTTTCTTCTCTTTCTGTTTGGTTCTCTGTATACTCTACAATTTTGAATCCTTCCCCCCTCCACATCCAATTTCTAAAATTTCGTTTAATAAACCCGGAGATATCAAAAGAAAAAAGAGAGGACTTTTGTATTTTGTCCAAAAAAAGAGGGGAATGCACATTTGCTTGAAACAATTCTAAAATTACTGTTTTACGCCTTTGAGACCGCATAGAACCCTTGATTAGACCTCGCCGAAAGTCTGATTGTTGTGAATAGCGTATCAAAGCTATTTCGTCGGTTTGGTCGGGCGTATTAGTATCCGTATTAGGATCAGTATCCTCTTTGTTAGTAGTAAAAATTACTACACGTTTGGCTTTTCTTGAACGAATTTCATGATCCACCGGTACGTCTTCCTGATATTCTCCCGATTGTTGTTCTAAATCAGTGATTAATTTGTATGACCATCGAGGGACTTTTTTACAGATTTCTTTTATTCTAATCGATTTTCTGCTAATTTTTTGACCATTAGCATCAGTTACAATTTTAGTTAATAAATATTTTAAATATTTTGTTCTTCGTTCGTAATCTATTCTTCCTTCTGAAAATAAAGAAAGACCCTTCCAATTTTGATTGGTGGATCCGGATTCTCTAACAACTTTACTGATGAAAGTTAAGAAATCAACAATTTCTGTTGAAATTGACTTTTTAT